ACGATACATATGTAGAAAGCCTACTCTTTGTTTCTAGTATTTATTAACGTTAACGGATTTTTTCTTTCTTTCCTTTTTTTATTTCTATAGTGGAGATAGTCGCACGTAATGACAGATCACGGCCATATTATTAAAAGCTTGTGGTAAGAATGGGTTTCGCTCTAGGGCCCGAAAATAATATTCCAAAGCTTTCGTATGTTCCCCGTTACTTGTGTGGATAAGGCCTATGTTATAGAGTATATAACTTCGATCATAAGGATCAATTTCTAGTCGCATAGCTTCATAATAATTCTGTAAAGCTTCCGCATAATTTCCTTCGGATTGAGCCGACATCCGTTACGGTCGTCATTCGATTCAAAGAATCTCCGTTTCAGAACCGTACATGAGATTTTCATCTCATACGGCTCCTCCTTTATGTGCATAATGATAATAATACATGGAATCAAAAAGACTGAAATATTCTCATTATAAACTAAGCGGGGCTGGTGTTTTTACAAGAAATCTCTAGCCAACCTTCTTGTAGAAGATCTTTCCTTAACATCAAGCATGTTGGTATTAGATAAAAAAAGTTACTCCAACAATTTCTTTGTCTTCAACGCCCTTAAATTTGCAGGAATTAGTCACTTCAACAGTCTTCGATGGTTATACGGGTATCCAAAATACGAACGAGATGGATGTTTGTTGTCCCAACCATTGTTAGTCCCGATCCTGATAAGGAAAAGGGATAATTTATAACAAAGTTTTCGTGTGTTGATTCCTAGGAGTAGTGCTTCTTCCCCTATGCCCCCTATTGGTACTAGTGGAGTAGGGTTGACCTAACCCATAGGTGTAACCTTTCGCTCAATACTCTAGAATCGACAATTGAAGCATCTGAGGCTGCATTAATCGGGGATACACGACAGAAGGCGTTGTTTTATTTACAAACTTCACCTTCAACAAGCGTAGATTTATTTCCATAATTTTTTTCTTCCTATCCCGAATAATGTTGTCTTTCTCTTAAGACTGAGAGCGGTAAAAATAAAAAAAAAAAAAAATCAAATCGCACCATCTCTGTAATAGGTGAATGCCTCTTTTTCTCCCGAAGTTGTCGGAATTATTCGTAATAAGATATTGGCTACAATTGAAAAGGTTTTATCAATAAAATTTCCATTTATCCCAGATCTAGACATAGGTGTATTAATCCATTCTATAATTTATTTTAATTCCCTTTCGTGAGAAAACGATCCCACAAACAAAGGAATTGTGCAGTACGAAATAACATAAAAACGGATTCATTAAAAAGGAAGACCTTTTACTCAAATTGTTTCTTTTTGACAGGAATCAATAAAAAAAAATCCGGGGGCGGTTCATGAATTTGGAATAAATTTATGGGTTAAGAAGTTGGAGTAAAGAGTTGTTGTTGAAAAATCTAAAACTGGAAAGAAATTTTATAATTTTTATGAAAATTGAATAATAGTGTAAACTAAATAGAATCATGATTTAAAGGTATCCATTAAACACAGTCTAAAAAAAATATATCGATCATTGGATTCGTTTCAATTGAGTGATTTAATCCGGTATAAATATTAGAAAGGGCGGAAACACCATCTTCGCAAACATGAATAGATATATATCCTTATTTTACAATTTTTCCCAAAAAGGATTTATCTTTATCCCCAGCCTCGGAGGAAGGATTTTTCTTTGATGAAAAGTTTTCTATTTTTAGAGTTAAAATTGAATGTACATAATACCTATCCAAAATAATATGAATGACTCACTATCCACTCGGTTTTTGGGCCATAATCATTATGTAGGAGAGATGGCCGAGTGGTTCAAGGCGTAGCATTGGAACTGCTATGTAGACTTTTGTTTACCGAGGGTTCGAATCCCTCTCTTTCCGTACTCGTCAACTAATTCACCAATGTTACTGACTGCAATGCATCAAATAAGAATGGATACTCCAACAGTTAGACCTTTCTTTGATATAGATTATCTATTCCTACCCCGAATTTCTGTGGTACGAAAAATACTGGACAAAATCGACAAGGAATGAAAATACCCTACCGATCTATGATACATGAATAAGAGAAAAATCCCCAGATGAAACCCCTTACCTTACTTACCCCGGGTCCCTTTACTTAAGCCAAAATGAAGGGGGCAAAATTGCCCGAACCCTTGTTATTTTAGTTAGGGTTAAGTCTGACGAGAGTAATATTCTACAACTAGCAATTCGTTTATTTTCAAACCGACCCATTTACTATCTATTATTTGATTGACTAATCCTTCATATTGGAATGGGTGAAGAGTCAAATGTTTTGGTAATTCCTCAGGGGGGGGTGAATCAAGATAATTTTGAATCAGAGCCCTGGATTTTTGCTCATCCCTCACTGTAATAATATCTCGGGGTTTGCAGCGATAACTTGGTATATCTACTATACTACCATTAACTAAAATATGTCTGTGGTTAACTAATTGGCGGGCTTGAGGAATAGTCGAAGCCATACCTAATCGAAAAAGGATGTTATCTAAACGCATTTCAAGTAATTGTAGTAAAACCTGACCTGTTGACCCTTTGGCTTTTCCGGCGATCCGAACGTATTTAAGTAATTGTTGTTCTGTAAGACCATAATGAAAGCGCAATTTTTGTTTTTCTTCTAAACGAATACGATATTGAGATTTTTTGCCGGGGCGCGATTGGTTTCTAAGATCGCTTCCGGCTCTAGGCTTTTTACTAGTTAGCCCCGGTAAAGCCCCCAGACGACGGATTTTTTTGAAACGAGGTCCTCTGTAACGCGACATAAAGACTCCTTATTTTTTATGAAATTTCATAAAACAAAATTAAAACTAAACTAAAATATGATAAATTAAGCGAAATTTACTGAAGTATTACAAAGAATAAATAATTAGAGGAATTGTATCAATATCCGTACCTTATTGTATATAAATAATTGTATTATATAAATAAAAAGAATTTAAAATAATAAAAATTTAGGGTTCTTTTCTTATCTTAATTGATTTGTTCTACAGAGACCGAACTCCTCCAATCCAATTTTTATTCATAATTGGAAGTTCCTACGAAATAATAGAAATAGATCAGTGACCCTTGGGAAAAGGGAAAGAAGTTTTTCACTTTGATTTCACATTATCAATTAAATTATGTAAAAAATAAAATAAATGGAGAAAAGCCGGCTATCGGAATCGAACCGATGACCATCGCATTACAAATGCGATGCTCTAACCTCTGAGCTAAGCGGGCTCGCATAACATAAATTGTACACATATACTAATTTAGTAAACTACTGAGATATTAATTGTTCATTCTTAGCTATTTCATAAGAAATATTATTTATATAAAAATAAATATATAAAAAATATATATATAAAGAATATTTCCAAAAATATTGGATATTTGAATATTAAATTTCGATCTATTTCTCAAATATATGTTTATCGATAATTAATATCTTAATTAGCTTAATTAAATTATAAGATTTTTTTTACTATTCTATAGTACTATGTTTTTTTGATATTTTATTATATTTCATATATATTATATATGAAATATGAAATATATTTTAATTTTTTTATATATTTTATTTAGAATTATCTTCTAATTATAAATTAACGGAATGATTGTTTATAGCCATTTTATTAGTTATGGCTAGTAATTAAATTTTAAATTAATAATACTCAAATTTTCCTTTTTTTTGTTATGTTATAGAGGGTCTGCCCTAAGAAAAGGATAATAATAAAATGAAAGATAAAAGTGTAATTCAGATCATAATGAAACACTCCTCTGGTTTCATTCGAAAAGGCGAAAGCTAAGATGAAAAAAAAAAAAAGAATCGACCGTTCAAGTATTCAAAATTGCACGGATAGAAATAGGGGCATATCTAAGTATACTAAATATATAGTATAATATATATGTTATGCGGTATATATCTATATTGAATTTCTGATATAGAAATGATAGAATCATTTCTGATTGGACCAAATACTGGTCTCCGATAGAGATCAAAGAAAATAGACAAGAAATCAAATAGTAGAAAACACTTTTCAATATAGGAACCGGTATCTAATGAATTCAACGGTTCCAGCATAATATAAATGAAAGAAAAAAGGGTGACGGCATCATAATGTGATCCTAATCACAAAACAAAAAAGGGGATATGGCGAAATTGGTAGACGCTACGGACTTAATTGGATTGAGCCTTGGTATGGAAACCTACCAAGTGAGAACTTTCAAATTCAGAGAAACCCTGGAATTAAAAATGGGCGATCCTGAGCCAAATCCTGTTTTATTAAAACAAACAAGGGTTTCATAAACCGAGAATAAAAAAGGATAGGTGCAGAGACTCAATGGAAGCTGTTCTAACAAATGGAGTTGGCTGCATTGTGTTAGTAAAGGAATCCTTACATCGAAACTTCCGAAAGGATGAAGGATAAACCTATATGCATACGTATAGTACTGCAATACTATCTCCAAATGATTAATGACGGCCCGAATCTGTATTTTTTTATATTTATATGAAAAACGAAAGAATTGTTGTGAATCGATTAAAAATTGAAAAAAGAATCGAATATTCATTGATCAAATCATTCACTCCATCATAGTCTGATAGATCTTTTTAAGAATTGATTAATCGGACGAGAATAAAGATAGAGTCCCATTATACATGTCAATATCGACAACAATGAAATTTATAGTAAGAGGAAAATCCGTCGACTTTAGAAATCGTGAGGGTTCAAGTCCCTCTATCCCCAAAACGAAACGGTTGACTCCCTAATTATTTATCTTTTATCATTTTGTTAGCGATTCAAAATTCGTTATGTTTCTCATTCATTCTACTCTTTCACAAACGGATCTGAGCGGAAATTTTTTTCTTATCACAAGCCTCGTGTGTTATATATATGATACACGTACAAATGAACATCTTTGAGCAAGGAATCCCCATTTAAAATTTAATTTGAATAATTAACAATATATATCATTACTTGTACTGAAACTTAGAATTTTTTTT